TCTTCCTTTGTGTTAAGCTTATTTATCTTTTTTAATAAAAAAAATGCTACAAAAGGATTTTTTTTTAATGAACGTGTCACAGTTAATTTCACTCCTATTTTTTTCTTATTTGCACATCTTTTGTTCATAAAAAAAAGATGTGCACGAATTCCGGAAATTTCTTATTCAATTCAATGATGCATTCCATTAATTGAATTTACAATTTCATTGAATTGTAAAATAAAATAGATCTTATTATGATTTATAGTAATTCTAGATTCATTTTATTCTAATTATCTTATTTTAGAAAATAATATAGAGTACTTTATATAATATATAATAAGAATTTATATATTCTAAAATAGAATGAAAATATTCGAATTTGAAATGAATCAATTCAAAAATATTTGTCTATTATGAATTTCGAAATATAGTAATCAAAAAATAAGAAATCTATAAAATTACCATATCATTTTAATAAAAAAAATAGAAGATAAAATATATAAGATAAGCGGGTAGCGGGAATCGAACCCGCATCGTTAGCTTGGAAGGCTAGGGGTTATAGTCGACGTTGATTCATCATTTTGAACGTCTCTAATTCAAAACCGAACGTGAAACTTTGATTTCATTCGGCTCCTTTATGGAAGATGGAAAAAAAAGATGTAAACGAAAAAAAAACAAATTCTACCCATAACATCTATGTCAGCCTTTCTGTCTGAATGCATTCAAAAGGACCTGCTTTATAGATGATCCCTATAGAAGAAAAGAGGATTCTAACAATCTTTTCTAGTTACTTCGTTCCCTATTTCTATTTGAAATAATCCTTAGGAAAAGTATTTTTTGTTTCCAACGAGCTAAAACAATATAATCTGTCGATGTCTCTAGTAAACCAAAGGCATTGTTTAATAGCTATTTTGTTTTGCTTCAATCTCCCTTATATAAATCTCAAATTGAAGATTTAGTTACGATTAGAAATAGACCGTTCTTTCTACCTTTATCCATGGATTCCTTACTCGTTCAATTGGAAGTATGGATCCAATTCCAAAAAAAAATTATGTTTCGTAATTTCATGATCCAATTTTTTCAATTTATAACGGACTCTTGGATACAAATCACGAGAATTTCTATTTTTCCTCGAATTTTTCATCGATAGGAAAAGGATTCAATCCTTTTAAGAAATAAAGTTTTTGATCGAAATATAAATCAAACGAAAGACCCTTTAACTATTAAAGGGTTAATAGAACGAATCACCCTTTTACCACTAAACTATACCCGCTACAATGCTATTATTGCATATAAATCGACCTTTTGTCGAACACAAAAATAGGTCATAGTAATAAGTAATAAAAAAATAGGATCAGAAAAAAAATCATGAAAATGAGAGCGTTGACATATTTTTATCAGGAAGACTAATGAGATTAGTAAACGAGGACTCATTTAACTAATTAAATGATAAGTTTTTTTTATTCCAGTAAAAAAAAGTAAATAAAAAAAGAAAGAATAATAAGAAATGGCACTTTGATTCTATATCATTTGATTCTGTATCATAGGAATCGAAATAATCCTTCTTATGATATGATTGTTGTTTCGATTTTTGTTATTTTATTTCAAAAGAATTTTGAGTTTTCAAATAAAATCAATCATTTTTTCTACGATTCATTGGAACAAAAAAAAAAGCCCGGCTAGGTACTGACCAGGCCAGGCCGTGGAAATAAAAAGGGACTTTTTGGACGAAATAAACAAGGTACTTTTATTGATTTTATTTATTATTTAATATATATATATTTTCATTTTATTTTATTAATTTATTCAAAATTTTTTTTATTAACATTTAATAGATTGGTATTTATATATTCAAATATTGGATTGTAGATATCTCTTTTGAGCCCTTACTTTATTTTAAATCTAAATGGAATTGGAATTTCTGATAAAAGTTTTTAGATATATATTATCTATATATAGCTTTATATAGCTATCTATAGAATAAATAATAAAGATATAATAAAATAATAAAGAGAGATAAAGAAGGGCTTTTTTCAAGCCTTACTTAATGTATCATAGTAATTATTATTTTTCATTTTTCAATTGGGGGAGAGATGGCTGAGTGGATTAAAGCGTCGGATTGCTAATCCGTTGTACGCGTTTTTCGTACCGAGGGTTCGAATCCCTCTCTTTCCGTTTCTGTCGATGACTTGGTATTTTTTTTTTATATATAGTTAAAGAAAGATGTGGAATAGATAAAAATTAGAAAATCAAGCAAGGAAAACAAAAATCTGATTTTTTATTCTTCACGTCCAGGATTACGTCCCGGGTCATTAGATAGGAATCCGAAAATGAAGAGAGAAACAAAGAATATCACTACTGTATAAACAAATAGTTTTAGAGTAAGCATTACACAATCTCCAATAGCATTTTTTTTTTCAAAAAAAAAAAGAGAATAGATTCTCTATTTTTATACTGCATACCCTATTTTTTGACACCAAGAAATGAAGTGATTTCTAGAAAAAAAAAAAAAAATTTCAGAAAATCAGAGTTGAGTTGTTTATTAATGAAAATTTTCTTTTATACCAACAATTATATATTGTGGGGGACTCTAATAGGGTCGTTCAATGGAAAAAAAAGTTATAACAAGAAAATGAGAGTGATCTAGATTTAGCACAGCTATACAAGAATTTCAATATTTAACTTAACGGTTCAGACTGTATGTAAGACTTATCTGATCTTATATTAGAAATTGTTAGAATTTTTTTTTCGAGTAAATCATGAATTTTTCTAGGACAGTATGAAAAATCTCATCGAAAACTTACAGCAGCTTGCCACACAAAAGCTAATAAAAAAAAGAACACAGGTATTACTGGCATAATATCTACTATTGGATTCAAAAAAGCGTAGGCCTCGGGTAATTTGGCTAAGAAAAAGCTACTTGAATAAAGGACAGAATTAAGACAGATACAGATTAAACTTAAAATATTAAGCATAACAAACATTTTGTTCTTGAAGATAATTTTTTTTTTGAGTTGATTGAGTTATTAATATCTTATTATTGATATAAGGGATAAGGTAAAAATTAATAACATAAGGTAGGTCAAAAACCTTTCTTTTCTTTGATTTGAACTCAGCCAATCAAAAATCCTTCCATTCTCAAATCAAAATAGATATAGAAGAAATCCTACTTTCATACAATATCTTAATTGAATTATATCTAATGATCAATAAATTCAGTTTCATTCGATATCTACACGTATCAAAATCCTAGCAACAATCTAATTGATTCTATCAATATTTGGACTGGAATTGACGAACAACCAATAACAATATTAGTGTTTATTAGTCTTGAATAGAAATGGGGCGTGGCCAAGTGGTAAGGCAACGGGTTTTGGTCCCGCTATTCGGAGGTTCGAATCCTTCCGTCCCAGAGTATGCGTATTATATATATCATAGTATTATGATATTATATATCATAATATTCCATAATATTATATATGATATAATCATATCAAAATTATCATATCAAAAAAAGATTGCCTTTTTTGAACAACCTTCTGTTTAAGAGTCTAATATTAGATAGAATGTGATTCTTCTTTCTTATCATTATTTTTCTTATTTTTGATTCGTCTCTAAATCATATTTTTTTCACAAATTGAATCGAGTTTAAATACCATAAGACGTAGATGGAATTGAATCCATTTTTTATCTAGGTAAAAGATGGGAACATAGATAAAAAAAAAAAAGACTTTTTTAATGAAAAAAAAGTAGGACGGGCTTTTCATCGTATGTCCATATCTTTCATATTCATATTTGAAATTCGTTATTCATAAAAAAACCTTACGTCTCATATATTTTCCATGATGTCATTTCAATTCAAAATCGAAATGTGAAAGCCTCTCTTATTCTCTATCCCTTAAATGGTGTGTGCAACTTGATTATTTTATTTCTGTGGATTTATGTGGAATTATAAATACGAAGGGCTTGCGTTTTTGGTACTAATTGAATTGAATCAATGGGATTAAGTCTCTTAAGACCGGTTTAGGCTAAAATAATTTAGAGTAAAAAAAAATTGGATTTGTTTTTGATCTATCTATTTGTTTTAAATCATTGATGGGTTAATTCGAATAGGTTTTTTTTATGATAATAAAAGATAATAAAATGTCCCTTCCCTTATTGGAAAACTTTAGTCAAATAATAATATCGAGGTAGAAAACTTTCAATCAATTATTTTGAATGATTTCCTATGAATCCTTGGTACTTGAAGAAGTGTTAAACTGGCGAATCCATCCTATCAAGAAACTTGAAAATGCGGATTCAAAAAGAACGTATTTCTTATTTATTCGTAATTTTTTCTAAATTTATAGAAATAAAAAAAAAAGAATAATATATATATTCCGTTTCATATTAAATAAATATTGCATTCATACAAAAAATTGTATTCATCCAATATACTAAAAGAAAATCCAATATCTAAAAGAAAATGTGGGTTTAAAAAAAAAAATGGAATTCTTGCTGATACTTTTTAAGAAACTACCCATTCATAACAGTATAGATAACTATGTACCAACTAAACCAATGACTATTCATGATTCCATAATTGAATCAATTACATACCAGTTCCAAGAAACTAGAGGTTATGGTAAAACTTCGTTTAAAACGATGTGGTAGAAAGCAACGTGCGACTTGAAGGACATGATCAACTGTGGATTCTTATCTTACATCCACCATTTTCTTTTATATATAGGAATGAAGATGCTCTTGGCTCGACATCGTTTGTTCTGTTCCACTATAACCCTCATTTCATTTTGGGGAAGTTTTAATGTAAATATTACATGATGGAGCTCGAGTAGAAAGTATTAATTCATTTATCAGGGGCGGAGATCTAGGGTTAGTGTCAATCAATAAGTTGAAACAACTTCGTAAGTATATTTTCGATATAGAAATCGAAAGGATCCAATTCAAGCAAGTTTCAAATTCAAACATCAAATTTGTTGGAATTAGGAAAACTCTTTTGATCAAAAGTGTATCACGCGAGAATCAATCATTCATATGGTTCTTTGATAAAAAGAAATCACAAAAAATGGTATGTTGCTGCCATTTTGAAAGGATTAAAGATCACCGAAGTAATGTCTAAACCCAATGATTCAAAGCAAAGATAAAGGATCCCGGAACAAGGAAATACCTTTTTTAATTGTTTTAATAACTAAACTTGTTAATTGTCTCAATAACTAAACTAGATCAGAATGAAGAATAGAATAGATTCTAAAGGAGACAGGCAAAAAGGGGGTTATAGACGGCTCAATAAATGAAATGCTTAAAGGTTTTCCTTTGAGTGAGAGTTACCCAACTTGAGTTATGAGGATACAAATAAGAATTTTTTTTTTAATTGATTTTTTGGAAAAGAATAAAAAAGAAAATGAAATCATAGTCTAATTGATTTGATAATCTATGGATCTATTTTACATTAATTAGAATTCTATACATAACTTCAAATTTTCTCGAGCCGTACGAGGAGAAAACTTCTTATACGGTTCTGGGGGGGGGTATTGTTAATCTACATCTATCCCAATGAGCCGTTTATCGAATCGTTGCAATTGATGTTCGATCCCGAAGAGAGGGAAGAGATCTTCGTAAAGTGGGTTTTTATGATCCGATAAAGAATCAAACCTATTTAAATGTTCCTGCAATTCTATATTTTCTTGAAAAAGGTGCTCAACCTACAGGAACTGTTCATGATATTTTAAAGAGGGCTGCGGTTTTTACGGACTTTGACCTGAATCAATAACCGAAAAATTCAATTAATGAAATAAAAAAAAAAGAGGGTGTGGATGACTTGTCTATAGCTTTGGATAACCTTTTCTCTATTATTTCCCCCCTCTCTTGTTCTACTACACTTATTTATTAAAGATCAATCAAGTGAATAAATGAAATAATTGGTTTTATACTAGAAATAGAAAATTTGGACATTACCATTAATGGGTTGGTTTTTGTTGGAAATCTATGAACAAATAAAAAAACACAAGGGATTACGCTTGTTTATTCTACTTATATTTATTTATTGATTGAATAAACCCGAGATTTTTTTCTACTTTACTTCTTCCTTACCTTAATTTATTCTTTCGCCTACACTTTTTTTTTTTCTATTTATGTTCATTATCTCTATCGTGCCAATCCAACACAACTCCGTAGTTTTTTATTTTTTTATTTATTTTCTCTTTTTTTCATTTGAATTATTATATATTTTATATATATTATATATATATATTTTCCTATTTCTATTTATTTCAATTAATAGAAATATATAATTTATAGATGAAATATTCATAAATAGATATTTCAATTGACTAATTAAATTGAATAATGAAATATAAATAAAAAAAGAAAGATATTCAATTGAAATTGTTATTTCTATTTTTTTTTTTTTTATTCTTTTGTGTTCTCCATTGTATTCGTTTTTCACTATTCACATTCATATTGACAACAGTGGATCAAACAAATATAATCCGATTGTAGATAAATAGATCTAGTTATCTCCGCTTCATAGACTTGGTTTTTTTTATTTGACTTCATTCAATTCACATGATGGGCTCATTGGATTTTCTGTGATACAAGAAGTTACTTTTGTGTGATATAAAAATTTTGATTCAAAAAAAAAAATAGATAGTCTAAGAAGGGATAACATAAGATACAAGAGACGGTATATCCATTTTTTTTATTTTTATTTGATATTTTATTTGATTACGTCGTGCAATTCCATTTCGTTTTTGATTCTGATTGTATCTACACATACTAATTCTTTTTTTTATTCGGGTTGCTAACTCAATGGTAGAGTACTCGGCTTTTAAGTGCGGCTAGCATCTTTTACACATTTGTATGAAGTAACAGATTCGTCCATACTATCGGTAGAGTTTGTAAGACCACGACTGATCCTGAAAGGAATGAATGGAAAAAACAGCATGTCGTATCAATGGGGAATTCGGGGAATATTTTTACCTGATGGGTTCAAAAGCTTGTTTGAATTCTTGATGTGGAACAAAATCAATTTCAAGTCGGGTCGAATGAATAAATGGATAGAGCTCTAAGGCTCCAATTCTAGAGAAATAAAAAGCAACGAGCTTATGTTCTTAATTTGAATGATTACCCGATCTAATTATACGTTAAAAAGATATTAGTGCTTGATGCGGGAAGGACTTTTCTCATGAGCGGATTATCTATTTTTTTATGAGTCCTAACTATTAGTTATTCTACATTAGGGGTAGAGATGAATGTGTAGAAGAAGCAGTATATTGATAAAGATCTTTTTTTTTTTCCAAAATCAAAAGAGCGATTGCGTTGAAAAAATAAAGGATTTCTAACCATCTTGTTATCCTCAAATAAACATAAACCAATTAGAAGGAAAAAGAGCGGATAGAGAGTTCGTTGATGAGTCTTACCTGTTTACGAGGTATATATTCTTATTCTTTAATACCTTGTTTTGACTGTATCGCACTATGTATCATTTGATAACCCAATAAATTCATTATACTATCCCTG